GTAAAAAAATTGCGAAATTTTTTTCTAGAATGCCCAATATCTGTTTTACATCTTCTAGGCGAAAATGCTCAATTTTCATAAGATCTTCTTGACTCTTATTCATAAGGTCCAATAATGTATATATATTGGACCTTATGAGGCAATTATAAACTCTGGGAGACAATTCGAATTGATCAATAAAAATAGATTTCAATGCTATTTTTTTTTTTCCGACTTTATCTAATTTATTGTGAAAAGTAAAGGGGGATAAAGGAACCATATGTTGGTTGTCCTCTAAAAGTAAGTTTTCTTCTTCCTTATATAAAAAGGGAATAAATAAATCAATCAAATTCCGGGAGGCTTCATGAAGTGCTTCTTTCGGAGTTAAACTGCCATTTGTCCATATTTCGAGAAAGAGTATCTCTTGTTTTTCATTCCCATTTCCATAGGAATGAATACTATGATTCACGTTTCGAACAGGCATGAATACAGCATCTACAGGATAACTTCCATCTTGAAAGTTATGTGGCATCTTTATAAGATATCCGCGATTTCTTTCAATTTCTAATCCAATACGTAAATTTATTGGTTCTGTCAAGCTAGCTATATGTTGTGTATTGTCGACAATTTCTACATAAGGTGGTAAGATAATATCTCGAGCAGTTACATATCCAGGACCTTTAACACAAATAGACGCGTCACAAGTTCCATATAGATTACTTCTCAATACAATTTCTTTCAAATTCATTATAATTTCGTGGGCCGATTCTTGAATACCCGTTATAGTAGAATATTCGTGGGAGACGTTCTCATATTTTACACGTGTGATACATGTTCCTTCTATTTCTCCAAGCAAAGCTCTTCGCATCGCAATGCCTATTGTGTCGGCTTGTCCTTTCATAAGTGGAGACAGAATAAATCGACCATAATAAAGGCGTTTACTGTCTGTTCTTGATTCAACACACTTCCACTGTAGTGTCCGAGTAGATACTGTTACTTTCTCTCGAACCATAGTAATAATATTTTTTTTGATTGAATTATTTATTTCTCTTGTTTCTCTTGAAATTTCTTCACTGTTTATTTCTATACACGTCTTTTTTTCGGAGGTCTACAGCCATTATGTGGCATAGGGGTTACATCCCGTACAAAAGTTAATAGTATACCACTTCTACGAATAGCTCGTAATGCGGCGTCTCTTCCGAGACCGGGACCTTTTATCATGACTTCTGCTCGTTGCATACCTTGATCTACTACTGTACGAATAGCAACTGATGCTGCAGTTTGAGCGGCAAAGGGTGTCCCTCTTCTTGTACCCTTGAATCCACAAGTACCGGCCGAGGACCAGGAAACCACCCGACCTCGTACATCTGTAACTGTAACAATGGTATTATTGAAACTTGCTTGAACATGAATAACTCCCTTTGGTATTTTACGTGCACTTTTACGTGCACCAATACGTACATTTCTACGTAAACCAGTTCTCGGTATACCTTTTGCCATATTGTATCATCTCATAAATATGAGTCAGAAATATATGGATATATCCATTTCATGTCAAAACAGATTCTTTATTTGTATTTGTACGCTGAGCTCTTTAGTGAGTCTGATTATCCCTTTATCCTTGTCTTTGTTTATGTCTCGGATTGGCACAAATTACTCTAATGCGACCCCGTCTACGGATTAGTCGACATTTTTCACAAATTTTACGAACGGAAGCTCTTATTTTCATATTTGTCATTCCTTATCTTAATTCTGAATCTACTTCTCGATAGAAAATAGGTTTCTTGGAATTTTTTATCTTGAATCGTATTGAATAAAAATCACCTAATCCTTCAAATCTTTGTTTCGGAGTCGATAAATTATACGTCCTCTGGTTGAATCATAACGACTTACTTCAATTTTGACTTTATCTCCGGGAAGTATCCGTATAAAACTACGCCGGATCTTTCCCGAAACATAACCTAGAATCAGATCCTCATTATCTAAACGAACCCGGAACATGCCATTGGGAAGCGATTCAGTAATTAAACCTTCATGAATCCATTTTTGTTCTTTCATTCCAGGTAAAGCCCCCTTGAGGTATCAACTAATGGAGGAGAAACGATATTAGACAACTCACCCCCTTATCTTTTTTTTTTTTTACAAATAGGAAGAGGTTTCGGATTTCATTTGGATATTAAATGGATTACCATATATAACATAAAATTTCTCCGCCGATTCCTTCTAGTCGAGCCTCCCGATCTGTCATTATACCCCGAGAAGTAGAAAGAATTACAATCCCTATCCCACCTAAAATTCTAGGAATTCGTTGAGAGTTAGAATAAATTCGTAGACCGGGTCGGCTGATCCGTTTTAAATTTAACAAATTCCTATAGGGTCTTTTCCTATTCCTGCTATGTCGCAGGGTTAAAACTAAAAAATTTTGGTTTTTTTCTCGATGTTTTCTGACGTTTTCGATAAAACCTTCTCGGAAAAGTATTTTAACAATATTTTCGGTAATATTAGTAGATGCTATGCGAACAACTCTTTTTCTATCCATATCAGCATTTCGTATAGAGGTTATTATCTCAGCAATAGTGTCTCTACCCATGATGAACTCAAACTTTTGGTGTCTCAAAATTAGATATAATTAACATGTTTTTTTATTGGTTTATGAATATAAAAATTTTAAGGTATATACGCGAAACACAAGCTACGAATTAATCTAGTTCTTAAACTATTTCTTTTCAAATACCCCAAAAATATCAGATCTCTTTTTATTTTATAATACTTCTATAATACTTCGGGAGCTAATGAAACTATTTTAGTAAAATTTAATTGTCTCAATTCGCGGGGGATTGCCCCAAAAATGCGAGTTCCTTTTGGGTTTCCTTCTTGATCAATTACAACTGCAGCATTGTCATCATATCGTATTATCATACCGCTGTCACGTTTAAGTTCTTTACAGGTACGAACAATTACAGCTCTGACTACTTCTGATTTTTCTAGGGGCATATTTGGTACTGCTTCTTTGATCACAGCAACAATAACGTCACCAATATGAGCATATCGGCGATTACTAGCTCCTATGATTCGAATACACATCAATTTTCGAGCCCCGCTGTTATCCGCTACATTTAAATAGGTCTGAGGTTGAATCATATAAATTTTTGAGTCTATTCTTCCAATGCAAAGGATGAAAAAAATAAAAGAAATATTGTTTGTCTAAGTCTAAAAAAAGAAACCTGCGATTTTGTTTCATCCCCAAGACTCATTTCTGTCGGTTCTATATTTTTATCCCGAAATAATAAATTGAGTTCGTATAGGCATTTTGGATGCTGCTATTAAAATAGCCCTTTTAGCTATATTTTCGGTTACTCCACCCATTTCATATAGTATTCGCCCCGGTTTAACAACAGCTACCCAATATTCAGGGGATCCTTTCCCTGAGCCCATACGTGTTTCAGCAGGTCTTACTGTAACTGGTTTATCTGGAAAGAGCCGGACCCATATTTTTCCACCACGGCGTGCATTTCGTGTCATTGCTCGGCGACCTGCTTCGATTTGTCTCGATGTGATCCAAGCGGGTTCAAGTGCTTGAAGAGCATATTTACCGAAACAAATATGATTACCTCGATAAGATATTCCCTTCATTCTTCCTCTATGTTGTTTACGGAATTTAGTTCTTTTGGGGTTATAGTTGATGGTTGTTTCGGAATTTCATCTCTACTACAGAGCTGGACGTGAGAGTTTCTTCTCATCCAGCTCCTCGCGAATAAAAGGATTCAAAATTGAATTTCAATTAATTTGAATAGCTATTAGAACATTTTTAGAAAAGATTTTATTTTTTTCTAACGTCCTAATAAATCTTTATTGTCTTTTGTCCTTTATCCGAGTTTACCAATTCAAAAAAAGAAAGTTTTCGCGGGCGAATATTGACTCTTGCAATCTCTATTTCAGTCCTAGCACTTGTTCGTCACTTTTCCGAATAGATTAATTAATTTCCGGTTCATTTCGCCATCCTAACTAGTGAATTATTAAGATTCATTTGTTTAATAAAATCTTTTGCATTCACAGGTTCCTTCGTTTCCACCACTTCGTACTAAATGATTAGGTCAGAATTCTACAACGGAGCTCATAATCCAATTTATTCTTGAGTCAACCTTCTTAGTCTTTATTGACTCGAAGCTCTTGAGTTTTTTCTTCTCTTCTATCAGAAATTCCTTGAAAATTTCATTATGTATGAATCAATTAGTATTGATGCTTTATTACATTGTCTTTTATGAGATAACCCACAGACCTTCCATATTAGAATTCTATATCATTGATATTATTTTTCTCTCTTTCTCTCATCCTTCCATTTATCCACACCTTTCTTCTGTAATTTTGCTTTAAAAAAGTTTAATTATTTCAGTTGCTACAAAGATATGACTTATTTAACATATCTTGACTGGTTCTTTAGATCCAGATAATATGAAGTGATGAATTGGTTTTCATACTATCGGGTCGGTCTTTTGTAACCCTAACCCTAAAAAAAAACCAACGAGTCACACACTAAGCATAGCAATTATATCAAAAGGTCAATTGAATTTTTATTCAACCCTATAGAATTAAGAATTAGTTTGATTGGTAGGAAAAAGAATGAACGAGTTTCTCCCTTTTTCCTTCTATCAATAGATAGAAGGAAAAAACAATGAAAGTTTTCTTATTCCTCTTCCTTGTCTATAAAAATCCAAATTTTGATGCCCAAAACCCCATAGATAGTCCGAACTGTATAGGAACAATAATTTATTTTAGCTCGAATGGTTTGTAGGGGAACCCTGCCCTCTCTGATCCATTCGACACGGGCAATTTCTTTTCCGTCGATACGCCCTGCAATTTGTACTTGAATTCCTTTTGTATCCGCTTGTTCAGTTAATTCAATAGCCTTTTTCATTGCTTTTCGAAATGAAACTCTATTTTTTAATTGTCCGGCTATAAATTCTGCAAGAATATTAGGGTTCCCGTAAGGTTTTGCAATTCTTGTGATAGCAATGTTAAGT